TAGGAATGCCGACCACTACATAAGCCACTAGTGGCTGAGAGAAAGCGAGCAGCACCTTGTATAGGTTTGGGCGGAGCTTGAAGAAGCGAGCCCCTATCAGAGAATGCCATTGCGCGCTAGCCTAGCCAGCTAACGTTTTTCAGCTGGCTGTTATGTTAGTTGTAGCGCGCCTTCCCCCCTTCTCTCACTTCGGAAGGATTTAGCAGTATTTTCTTATGATGACCTGGTCGAGAGAGTACGATACACCGGTGTAAAAGATTGAGTTGGAATTCACGTGACCTTCTATCCTGATCAGCGGATGTAGCAGAGGAAAGACTAGCTGCCCAAAGAAGCTATTAAGGAGGTAATTTCATTGCTTGGAATCAGCTGCTATAGAGGAAGGAACTTCACTCAATGCTGGTTTCGGACATCTCATTTTTCTCTTTCAACCCTAAGAAACATTAAGGCGAAATCAAACTTTCGATTCACTCGTGGGATCCGGCCGGTTCGGGGGTGACCACTATGTCTCCTCTCTTCTCAGCTTTGAAGCCACTCTTAGGCTATTGAGTGCACTACTGTGAGTTAAGTAGCACGAGAAAGTGGAAGAATGAAGTCTTTTCTAATACAAGAGGCCTATCGAATCAATATCAACTACAACGACCGACACAGAGTAAGAAAACCTTGCATCACACATAAGGTAGTTTACTAGATATCACTTACAGGTAAGTCCCCTTCAAGTCAATGCCTTATTCGGCCCTCACCTTTATCTCGCCCTGAGGTCTATTTTTCTGGTAGTACGTGCTTGCCCTGTTCGCTCATCTGGTCGAGAATCTCGAATCTGTTTAGCCTTGCTATCATCTGCTGGTCATCCCTTTCATTCAATCTGATGGTAACTGGAATCTGAAAGAGGATGGGGCTATTAGGATAAAAATAGAGTCTAGCACATCTCTCCACGCCACGAATCTCTCTGTCTTGCTATTAGCCCTAGGCTTTAAAGTAGCAGTACCATTCGCAGGTATCTTTCTTTGAGTTCCCTCCTTTCTGGAGTTCACGACTTCTTTTATATGTCCGAATGTTGAGCCGATATACCTTCTTTACAGCCTCTCGAGAAAGAAAAATGGAAGTCTCCGGTCGGCCCTAAAACTACTGACTTTCCGGCAAGACCGGTTGCGGATTCAACCTCGGCTTCACTTATAATACGTAAATTTCCCATATGCCCACCTTCCAGCTCTAAGCTAGTCCCTACTGATGCCTATTTCTTTGGTCTCATTCTGTAAAACTACTAACTCCTTCTACAGCAGGAATAAGGGATTCGTTACGAACACTAACGCAAACAACGTCTTTTTTTTGCCGTTGATGGTTGCAGCTTCTTCTCTCGTTATGCACCGGGTACGAGTCAGGCTTTCCGGGATTGGCTATCTTGGCGGGATTTTGCTCCTTATTTCGGGCTTTCGCGCCTTGCCTAGCCATTTTCATACCTAGGAACCGCCTTGAAGCCTTTTGCTCGTCTATGCCCTTCTTCGTACCACTTTACGCAAGAAACTTTCTCAGATTGGGGCAAATCCTGAGACTGACTTTCTTTCGTCTGGAAAGCCCTCGGGCGATCTCACCAGAGAAAGAAGAGTTCTCAGCTCCCAGTCAACGGTCCAGGTCCAGGTCCTAAAACTACCGCCTTTGCTTTTGCAGCAGAATCTATGTCAGCTGGATTTCCATCATCACTGGCAGCTAGATTAGCCCGGCTAACTTGAATCAGTTTACTTGACTTCTATTTGAAACTACTCCTCATCCGAGGTAGAATGCTTTTCTGCTGTTCAAAGAAATGCTTACCAGGTCTGGGCTCGATCCCAATAGCCTTATTAGTTCTGTTCTGTTTTTTTTTACCGTGAACCTTCTATTCCTTCTTATTGATGCACAGTGAAAGCTCCAGCCCCTTCAGACTTTGTCTCATCCCTAGGAAAGACAAATGCCAGTCTCGGGTCAACAAATCCTAGTAAGACTGACTTTGCAGCAGATTCCGTGGCATCGGGCGCAGAGGCATAGGCACAGGTGGCATCGTGCGTAGGTAGAGGCGCAGGCGCAACCCTATTCTATTAGTAGCCGGTCGGGATCTTTTACTTATGTATGTGCGCCACGATCTAATCTCCCGTGGATTCGCGATGATCAGACTTTCATCGATCGGGATACGCTTTCTAACCAAGATCTCACCCCACGGCTCCTAGCCCCGGGCTTAAGAAAGGAGGTACGCGATAATCTAAATCTTGCGTATTCACCTTTCCACGATCTAACTCTTCACGTCATGCTGATCCGCGATTATACGCTAAGAGATATCAAAGGACTTGAACCTACGGCATCAGGTTCGTGAGACCCGCGTTCTAACGAAAAGCTGAACTCACCCGCTTGCCCATTTCTGTCGAAGGAAAATGGCTGCTCGCACGAAAGCTTCCCTACACGACTTGTTCTCTACGCCCGAAGGTTGTCTTCTCGATAAGGAATACACTTTTATATAGGATGCCCGACTTATTGTTCCAGGCACGAGCTTTCATCGACTGTGCTTTGTCCTACCATCCCTGAGTGGGATTCCCGGGCTTTCGCCTTCCTTTCATTGAGGAAGGTTTGGCCTACTTCTAGTGCATTTTGTTAGGAGGAAGAAAGTCAGTACCAAATGCGGAAGGTGGATAGTCTTTGCGAGCAAGGTCTGAGGTAGTCAACGGCCTTCTCTTTCCCTTCCAAGAGTCAGCGTCTTTTGCCATAACGTCTTAGAATCAAAAATTTAGAGTCTTTTTGTTGAATTGATTCGGGCGCTCAAAGGTAGACTCCAAAAGTCGCAAGATCATGCCGAGAAAGTCGAAAAGCCACAGGCTCTCGTTCATCTTACCAGTCTACAAGAAAGAAGACAATGAGCGGTGAGTGCCAGGTAGAGCAGCTTTATAGATAGGGGTAGTAAGGTACGAGAAGCGGTGGTATCGGGTTGAGCAGCCAAAGCTGTCAGGCGAGCAATGGTCCCGAGTAGTTCAATCAGACCCGCAAGAGAAGAAGCGGGCGGTAAACAAACTTCAGCAAGAGTGAAGTAAACGGAAGGATGAAGTAAGTGCAACAAGGGCCAGTCAACGAGAAAAAGGGCCTTCACTCTCGTTCTCTGTCTTCGAGTCTTGGTTCAGCTCGTTCCTCTCTCGCCCTATCTTACTAATAGGAGTTGATCCGTGTAGCAATCAATGTCTGAGGACATAGAAAACCTTAACAGGGATTCGATAAACGAAAGTATGTATACTGTACGGGGCAGAGACAAGCGTTAGCCCAAAAGCGTTAGCTTGGCTTATATATGACTTATGAACGACCAGAAAAAAGTCTGTATTAAAGCTCTAGGCAAGTGAGTATCCCTCTCCTCTCCTTTAACAGTCGAGTATCTTTCAGACCCTTGAATCCAATGCTATTGACTCAGCTGCTCTCGAATAAGCCCTTCCCTTAGTCTTTCCCAGATCTCTCTACTTTGGTGCACCCAAGCCTCACCGCCCTTGCCTACGGTTGAACAACCAGCTTTTCTTTTGAAAATAGAAAAAAGGATATTTCAGTCTAAGACTTTCCTGTTCCTTCGTCACTCCCTCTTTGTTGTCTATTCTATAGGCTTTGAGCCAAAAGTCTACTTTGGGTTGACGTTCAACTTCTATGCCTTACCTGACAGCGAGCGATACTTGATGCTCTTCTTCGTCCCAATGACAGCTCTCTTTAGCTGACATCCTACGTTTAGGCTTTAATTGAGAGAGAGGCTTTGAACCTGCCTTAGTTACTATTTTTCATTCAAGAAACGTTTTAATGATTTACATCAATTGGAGTTTTGTTCAATTCTTCAAAGAAAATACTTCCTGCCTGGCTTTCTGTGCTAATCAGCATTGCTTTCAAGCTTTAGGATAAATTTATAATGGAACGAGCCTTAGTTCGGTTCTGGTGCTCAATCTAGTTTATAGTACGGGCAGGGCAGGTAAGGGCCAATTAAGAAAGACTTTGTAGGGAAACCCGAGTTCAACTATAGTAGCGAACCTGGAAAGCTTAGTAGTTAGCCTGGAAAGTTGGAGTAGAACGCAAACAGGATAAGCGAATAAAGTCATTTTTTTTCACGAATTCTAGGCGGTTGTAGAGGGGCATTCCTTTGAACGCAATGAGAAGATCTAGGGTAGAAAGTAGCACCCCAGTAGCTCAAAGAAAGTATCGTCCCGGCCTGGGGTTGGCTTGAGAAGGAGAGTCTCGCCGGTTGTTAACAAAGCGGCATGCAAGGAAGCAAAGATGAACCGGCTTGGGGTGAATAAATAAGATGAATGTTCGGGTGACACCCTCTTCTAATCCTGCTACGAAATATATATTTTAAGGCAAAATTCCAAGGTAAGGTTTTGAGCCAATCAAGTAAGCGCTGTATCCGTCCGCAGGTGATGAAGTAGTGAGTGTAAGAAAGGGTTAGTTAATGAAATTTCCTTCAAACCTGTTAGTGTGAAATCAAGCTCCCGGGGATAGGCAAGAAGAGTATTACGCTTCAAGAGAAGTGGAACTAAAGCTTCCTTACAGACTGATTTTCTTACGATGTAAAAAAGACTCAAGCTTCCTCCCCCCTTCAGAAAGACTGTCCTATCCGAGCTAGCGAACCCCCCAAACTAATTAGCATTCCTGCCTACCGTTACACGTGGGCGCAGGAAATGATTTCAGGGGTGAAGTTCATCCGTCTTGTTCTTATCATATGCGCATTCAATGCCGCCTGAAAGAGTGTCTATCTCATTACCCGGCTATTCTTGTAAATGCTTAACCCCGACACACGAAACCGTCCATTTAGCCAGAAATTTGCTATATCCAAATATGAAGCGCCCCTTGAACCCGGGGCAAAGACGACTTTACTGTAGTGGGGCATCTAACAAAAATAGTGTTGCAATATAGACATATAGACTAAGGGTTTCAAAAAGCAAAAGGAGGGAGGCAGTAACTCCAGGACTTCACTCGACAAAAGAAAAGTCTGAGATGGCTACGGCTTTCGGACTAGGCAAGGAGACGAGAATAGAAGAGCTTGCTGACGAGGCAAGAGACTAGAGGAGAAAGCTTGGTTGCTTCCTCAAGCGGGGTCTTAATGGAAGAGCTTTACTTACTGACTAGTCTGGCTTTGAATCAAATACATTAACATTATATGGCTATAATTGAGCATTATATCTATCGTTTGTATACTCACTCGCTTTGAGAGCATACCTCGTAAGAGTCTATAGTTAGCTTATAGAGTAGTAGAGCCTATATTGCTATATACTAAAGTAGCTATTCTTGTAAAGTAGCTATCTAGTCTATATACAAGTATAGCTAGCAACTCTATATAGCTTATATATGCTACTATGCAAGACATTCGTTATTGTTATAGCTTGCATTCTGGAAAGTCGCTAAATGGCATATCTATTGCCTGGCAGATAACGCTTTAGCTACGCTGTAGTTGTGTCTTTCTTATGTGTGATGCAAGCAAGTAAACTACCATAGTAGCAAGCTAAACTTGAATTGACCCAGAAGAGATGCCGAAAGCAGAGTTAGTCAAGTGCTTTAAGGCCAGTTATTCGTATACCATCGTACTACCCGCTTACTTAAGGCAGTACTCGATATACTCACTTGCTAGCTTCTATCGTTCGTATACCGTATATAGGTTACGTAGTATCTCGACTTACAGGTTCTGAAAGATGAAGTCTCTCCTAGAGACGATGAGAGGGATACGATCGATAGGGAGCAGTCCTGCAGACTTGTATTCTTTATTAGCAGTTTCTGCTTTAGATGCATTATTAGTTCAAGATGCTATAGTCTCGCAATAAAGCTAGTTAGGATACGAACGATATATGCGCTAAGCAAGAAGGAAAGCTGTTAGAGCTCTATAGCAGTAAAACCTACCAATGGGTTTACCCTAGGGATAAGCTTGAAAAACAAGAATGTTTTCGTTTCATATAGCTGCAAAACCTACCCTTTTTGCTTCAACTTGCAACTATATAGAAACTATGCAATACTTTATACTATACTATATAGCTATAAAGCAAGGAAACAACTAATACTATAAGTAAACAAAAACACATGCCTTACTGTGGTATAATCACCCGCTTAAAGGCATCAAAACTTTTAAAGCAACTAGAACTACGGGAAAAACATCTAATGCCAATCGCTCCTCTACCTTAGCGCAAACTACCTCACCAGTGGATTTCCCTCCTGTAAGTAATCTTTTGTCATACTTGCCATTGCTAAAGAAAACACGGCTTCTAGCTTAGTTGCATCTATAAACTGCTATTAATGCCAATTAATAAAAACTATTTATAACAACTTTTTATGCCTATTCAGAAAGTCATTCGCTTCTGGGACATATATCGTTCGCCCATCCAAAAATGGACCATTTGCTACGGAGACACAAGACAAACCTAGAAAGCTTTTTTCTGCAAGTAATCTCGAGGCTTTCAAACGCATCCAAGCAATTCAATTGGTATCCGATTGAACATAGAAAGCATAGATTCGCGTCGCCTACTTGCTGAAAGCACATCAACTGAAACCTAAGCGGCAAGTCGCTTGGCAACAGCGGATGGCAAGAAAGCATAAACGCCTAGTATGGAAATAACTCATTAGCTTGAACTGGATGACAATAAGTATTGGAGTTCTATCAAAGGTATGCTTTCAACCAGGAGTACCAGGAAAGAGAGTGATTATCTATGGCTCAAAAACAAGCCAAAAACACGGGAAAACGAAAACTTGTCCGATTTGAGATTAGCCTTAGGAAGAGAAATCCAAAACAAGCAAAAATACCGGGAAAACGCAAAAAAGAATTCAAGTTCTAGCTTCCCGCTAGGGAAATGGCTTGAGTCACTTTTGCTGCTATATAAAACGAGAAAAGTAGACTGTTTTTCAAGATTTTCTATAAAAGGTAGTAGCTATGAGATAATGACAATAGCATAGAAACTAACTTGTGAATTTACTTCTCTCTTTTTATTATTTAATATAAATACTATGTACCCAAACTTATCAAAATTATCCACATTTGTATAGTTATATTCAATAGGATCACAAACCTAACTCAAATATCAAGAAGTACATATTCTGGTGGTTTAGAGCCCTTGAGGATAAGCCTCCAATGAAAAATCTACTTCATAGAAAAGCTCTCTTATCTGTAAGGTTAGTAGTCAGACTCTCAATCTCTGTTTTCTGAGAACACTATCTTATGTGGGCCGATATCCAGTGACTGTTCATGAACAACTCTTAACAGGGTGCCTCAATCTGATATTCTACGAGTAATGCTAGAGGTCTCAAAAAATCTGCCAAATGATGTACTAAATGATACATATATATTTTTATTCTAAATTAGAGTCGTCTGACGCATTACGCAACTCATTCAGCTTTGGGTTGAACCTTCATAACTTGTTCAAAATTATACAAGAAAATAGCAAATATAAAAGGATAATATTTCTATTTTTATTCTATTGTATTTGCATGTATCCTTGAAATAGAGGGTCAGATCTTTGAAGTACTTAGTCCTGAACAACATTCCAAGCTATTATAGCTGGTTATCTGTGTCCGTACAATGATAATACTATGTTTTTTTCTACAATAAAAGAGTGGACACGTTACCTTTCTCTTTATCACCCGGGACCCTGTTCCTGGATCTTGTGTTTTTTAGCTACAGAAAAGTTCTCATAATTTACTATTTCTCTCATTCATTGGTTGTTTCTGTTGTTTCTTCCCCATGCCTCAAAGGTTCTTACCATTCAGTCATTAACTAAGAATAATTTCTGTACTGTGCATCTATATGTCATGATTTATCTTTTCTTTGCATCTCATTTACGATGACAAGTAATTTCCTTTCAAAAGGTTTCGTATGATGCGGAATACAACCTCTGTTAAGCGAGGTTCTTACAGCATCATTTCTGCCACCAGATGTTTCATTTAGGCTTTCTGTATCATTCTTGTGGTTGCTTTCCGTAGAATCAGAAATGGTTGTTGAAGTGTAAGGAAGAGGTTACATAGTATCTCGACTGATAAGGACTGATAAGGAGAGGAGCGTAGCAACTCGAACGTATGTGAAGAGGCTGAAAATACGTTTCTAAGCTGAGAACACCTAAGAAAGAAGAGCTGTAGCAAGTGAGTAGACCTATATACGGTATACGAACGATAGAAGACAAAGAAAAGAAAGAAAGAAGAGCTGTAGCAAGTGAGTATACCTCTCCTTATCAGTCGAGATACTACGTAACCTCTCACATACGTTCGAGCATCTTTCAGAACGAAGTCTAGTGCCAGTGGTAGAATCTCTTAGTTGTTAACAACTGCCATCTGATTCTCGTATATAAGAAGGCTAAGGAAAGGGGACAAGAACTAACAACTGAACGAGTGAAACGGAGTACGCAAGCACATTCATTGATGCAGCGAATGCAAGCTCCTGGTGGAAGGTTTGACATGAGAATCCGCAGCTACTGCTATCGAATCCTCTGTTTTCGCAAGTGAATCAGAGCTGGAAAGGGCTAGCCGATGTGGGACTGATGACTTTCCTGGATTGGATTCCTTGCTTGCATCCCTTGTTGGAATGGAACTAGCAGTTAAGTGCTTAAATAAATTCTCCGGGCGAAGAGTCGCTTTTGCTTGAGAAGAAGCTGTTGGAGGAAGGCAGTTAAGTTAATGCCGTATGCTAAGAGGGAAAATAGCGCAATTCTTAGGGTTTTCTCAATCAGCTCGAAAGAGGGAAGCCCCCCTCTCGTTAAGATCTGCAGACCCACTTTCACTCCTCGTTTTGCCTAGTTCTTGTTGCTCCTTGGACCTCACAATCCCTTCTCTTCTAGCAGCACTAAGTCCGAGTGGTCGAAGCTACCACCCGAAAGGAAAGATTTAAAAAGGAGGATACCGCCAACAATGTCATGGTATCGAAGATAGCTCGGACGACCGCAGGTGATTTCTTGTCCATTCCACCTGAACCAAAGCAATCGACTACACTAGCAAGCTTTCCCCAGTATAATAGAATGTTTTGTGATCCTCGTAGAATAAGTCGCTATCTAAGCCCCCTCTTTTCGTCCCAAGATGCAAGAAGCAAGGCAAGGCGAAAGCGAAGGGATCACAAAGATGGTTGACTGCCCGAGCTAGGAATAATAAGCTTTCATTTCATCCCTTTCCGCTCCAAGACGCTGTACAGAAGTACATGCGATGCAAGGTTCTTTCTTTTAGGGAAGTTAGGTAGGCTATCTCATTCTTAGCTCGTGTACTAATACGGATTAGAACAGAATGAGGGGAAGACATGCTTCGGGGACTTTGGCTGGCTATACCTGATAATCAGTAACCAGACAGGCTCTCAGAGTCGCAAGTCCATAAGAGCGACTCCCATCTGCGATAAGGTATGGGTGCCTAGGATGGGGGGCTTCAAGGCGCCTTTCCAAGACCAACAACCTAATAGTCTCGATCCGCGATCAATGGCACTCACACTTCTTTATTCAAGTAGCATAAATAGGTCTTCCTCAAGTAGTAGCCCTAATTCATGCGGCTAGTGTAGCTAATACAGCAGCTAGTGTAGCGTCGGAAGCCACTGGTGTGTTATATCGGTATAGTAGAATAGCATAGCAAATAGATGCCTTCTATAGCTATACAGTATAGTCTCAAGTATTGCAAAGAAACCTCCGGCAAGTCTAGCTGTATAGTCTTATATGCAAGTAGTTAGTAGCCCCGCTCTCTAGCAACCCTACCAGACTTCTATTCTAAGTAAACTATCTTTATGCAAGCTAATACACGTCATAATCAATTAGCAAGTACTGCTATTCAGTATAGAGTCTTGCTAGCAACAACCGGAGTAGCCATACACGCTATGTAACTAGCTTATGGTCTTGGCTTATATATGACTTATATATGTGCAAATAAACTAGCCAAATAGACTATTGAGTGAACTTAGAAGAGTCTTGTGATACTACAGGGTTGTTAACTGGGTATAAAGGCTATTATTTAGCGATACAAGCAAAGTCCTAGTTGCTGTACAGCTGCACAGTCCGCCTCCAGAGTGTTAGTCTGCAGGCAGAGACTTGTCATCGGGATTCTTGCTTTAATCCGTACCGACATTCCTTTCATTTTAGCCTTATTCACGAAAGTCTACGGAACAAGCTTGCTGCTTTTGATTAACTTGTCGCTACTTCTGACCCCTCTCACATTCGTTTGAGTGGCTTTGCCCCCTCTTGGAAATGTACCCTGCTCCTTCTACGGATGCTAGTATCCTTGTTCTTCTACTCGCAGGCAGGGCTGCTCTTGCTGCTCTTGCTATTGTTGCTAGGGTCCTCTTATCTTATTGGTTGCTAGTCCCGGGCTTCTAGGACAAAGTGTAAAGAAAAGAGTTCTAGTTCTTCTGATTAAGTATAGAAAGAGGAGTTTCAGAATGAAGTGAGCCGGCTTCGGCCAACGAATGAAGTTCTTTAGTAGATTATCTGGGCATAGTTGAGTTAGGAGCGAGGGAGTTGGAGTTCCATTTACTAGCTATATCCCTTAGTATCCTCTTCTTCTCGGGAAAGGTCAGTTACAACTAGGGATAGAGGACAGTCACATTCCTATTAGTAGGGGGAGTGCCTAAACATGAGTTAGGTGACCAGTATGAAAGCATAACGGCTTTGGGCAAGCAACTACTCTAAAGGCTACCATGACAACAGGGGCTTAGGAAGAAGTTTCATTGCTTTCCTTTGGGCTGATAGTCCTGTATACCATTCAACTCCGGAGTTCCAAAGAATTCACTCCTTTGCAGTTCCTGCTTCTGCAAAGGGCGGAAAGTCTCATCTGCTCTCTTCGGTTAAGGTGTCCACGATACGAATACCTCTTTCCTCTAAATATCTATTTCCCTTTTCCCAGTCTTTTGTGCTGTAACAGCAGTCGCATCTGGAATATCGAATCTAGCTCTTAGCTGGTCTAGTCCAACCCCTCTTCTGTCTGATGACAATCGGGAATACCTTGATAGCGAAGTAAGCAAGAAGGGGATGCCATTAGTTTTATTAAAAGGCATATCTATTTTCTCGCCTGTTTCCGACGGCAGTTTAGGAAACTGGAATTCCTTTAGTAAGATAGCTCATGAATGAAGCTTTCAAACCACTTCCTAATTTCAGGAGTTTAGGAGTACATATGAGTTCATGAGTCAATGTGCCCGCTGTGGTGTATGAGCAAGTGATCTGATCCTATGCGCCTTTCTCCTTTTAGTGAAAAACCAACCGTCCCTTAGCTCGTGTTATCAGAAGAACAGCGCCAAGTAACTTCATCCAGTGAAAAAAGAAGGATAGGATTCGAGGGCTTTAATGATATAAATCTGAGTTCGTTTGTGGTGAAGTCTTGGAAGTAAACTAGCTCGACCAGTTGCAACTAAAGATTTTCATAGCTAAACCGATAGCCTGGTGGAATGAATATTTACGGATAGTCTATACACACAAACCTCAAGTAGGATTTTTCATAAAAGATAAACAAAAGGAAGAAACCCAAAAGACATCACAAGGAACTCATAATGCCCATATCGAGTGCGAAATGCTGTCTTCGGAATATCCTCATCTCTTACTCGTAACTGATTGTATCTAAGATAGTTGAGGTGTGCCGGGTATAGGTTGATAGCTTTTACGAGTCTGGAAACCGTCTACCAAAAGGTTGAGAAAGAAGGATCAGATGTGTACGAACAGAATGAACCCCAGATAGAGAAAGCGGACCAAGGAGAGATTCCCCTTTCGATTGGAGGATTGATGGACATAGGCTGCAGATGGACCAGAATATGCTGTGGGACTTCTGACGTTCGTTCCTCCTTATCTTGCCCGGTAGGTTGTTACAGAAAGAGCCAAACCAAAGCAGGGACTGATTCCACATGGGGAAAGGAAGGAGTAGGGGAAGGAAGGTAGAGCCATCGAACCTGCCCAACCAGCAACCAGAGCTGTATGCATTATATGGACAGAAAGCAACCGACCGGGATCATTCAATACAACAGTATGAACACGATACCAAGGCAAACCCATGGAAATACCCCTTAGATCAAAGAAAAAGACACTACGTAACTTTATTGCATTGGAAAAGATTATGACTATGTTATGGACCTCCCCCGTTCAGGGGATGGTTTAAGAGCAAGGGTTAATATTTGTTCTATTCTGTTGGTAATAATGGAACAATTTCGTTCGTAGGAACAAAGAGAAGCAGATTTATTCTATACTCGATAAGTACCAATACGCAATGGGGGGTTGATACCGTTTTCTATGAGCGAATGTGTCCATACTTCTTCATAATTAGAACGGCCTCTTCGTAAGAATTTTTTTCTTATTCATTCTGTATTTCTTTATGAATTTTTTTAATCTATGGATAAAATACGATAAAGGACAATATTCTAAAAAAAAAAATAAACCGATTCATTCTATTATTACGTTTCCACATCAAAGTGAAATATAGTACTTAGTTCTTTTTTCTTCCATTTCATGCCTATTGGTAAAAATTCTCGTAAGGGTGTTTTAGTGCCCTTTTTGGTTTTCTCGGTAGTAATTGTAACTTTTTTTCTACCCTTTCGTTTTAATACGAAATCGGGTTTACGACACATTATAACTTTGAATCAAGCACATGCAATGAACCCTAATCCAACGGAGCCCGGAAGTAGCTCACTGAATGGGGAAACACCTGATTTTACCTTGTCGAAACAACGTGACGCAATCAAGACTCTCCTGGAGAGGGCGCCACAACAACCGTCCAGGGAGGACGTAGAGTCGCTTCTAGACTCCGTGTTGGATGAGCATTGCAAAATTCATCCCAAAACTAATTTTGTGGCGGATACAAAGACTGAACTTCAAATAAATACGTCCGACCAAGAACGCCTCGCTAAACTAGCACTAACTATAGAAGCTTTTAACATATTACTACCCAACGCTCCCTGCTATACAATTGTAAAAGAGCTGAAAGCTACAATGAAAGAGTGGGATGAGAACCGCTAATCCATGGTCCATACGGCCAAAGAAGTTTCGGTTTTTAATATCGTTATTACTTGATAGAACTACACAGGGTCTGATTCTTCTGAATAAGATATGTAGGTAATTCGGTTTCTCGCCGGATGCGACCCCTCCCAGAAGTGAAGTAAGTGAAGTAAAAAGAAATGAAAACAGTTTGTTAGAAACAGGAAATGGGAAACTGCAGGTTCAAGCCCTGCTCCTGTTCTCGTAGTAAAGCAATCTTGCTTTATTTTACGGCTTCCTAGCTTTGCTTTCTTGCATGATTCTGAGAGCGAACGGGTTAAAGCCACGCAGCTAGCCCCGGCGAAGGCGGAGTGAGATTCTAACTTTGTTGGAAGAAACTCAGTTAGTAAGCGGAGAAGGACAGAATCCCCCGGCGACACTGGGCGTATATTATCGCTAGTAGTTCTCAGAATGCGGCAAGAACGCAAAAGCACAGCCTGGGAGGAAACAAAAAGAGTGTAGCGCAAGTTCCGCTTTTGGTTGAAAGGATATGAAAGCCTGACCCCAAGTGTTGGAAGAACAAAGGCAACTTGTCCCATAGAGTGTGTGGGCCGGGACATCCTTCTTTTTATCATTGCCCTTGTATTCTTGATGTTTATGCCTCCGTTCCTTCTTCATGGATTATATCCGCCAATAGCCATAAAATGTGAGGCAAGGAAGCTGCTCCTAGCTAAGGGGTTTACCGTATTCTCTTACCGGGAATCGGCTTGGTAAAGGCTTAGCAGACCAACTACCTAATACTGGGATCGCCCAATGGCGCAAACGAAGAAAGTTACGTAAATAGGTTTGTCCATTTCCATTTCATCTGGTTAGGGCGATCGCTGACAAAGCATTTCTCGACTGGGGAGGCATCCCCCTTTCACCCCAAGATGCTAATTAGTATCATGTTTGGCAGAATGAAGTCAAAGCCTTCCAACGAAATGCAATGCCCCAACCAAGTCTCTCTCACTCAAGGACAGCTGAAATAGCACACTTCAGTCGCTGTGGCACGCCCATGGATTCGATTCTTTTGTTGTTCTCCGGCACTTCCTGGTTTCATCTAAGAAAGGTAGCCCCAGGAACATGAAACGTTTCCTTCGCTAAGGTTGTAACAACTCTTAGGTATAGAGATTGGCCAGTGCCTTCCTATTGGATAATCAGAACGGCATGTCTTATCGTACTCGCGATTTTCATAAGAGAATCCTTGGTGTCCATGAACACTGGGGATCTTATGGACGCAGTCCGCCCCTTTTTAAAAGACAAAACAGCGGAGATAACGACTGGGCCCGGAGGAGGCTTGCCTGATCCTTCTGGGGGAGAGCCTATCCTTCCTTTATTGGCCGAAAGCCAGAGGGATGAGGATACGGGGTCACCCGCTTGGGGAGCCCCCTCCCCTATCCAAGAGTTGTCCTCTCTCGAAGGGGGGGAAGGAAGGGATCTGGAGGCGGGGCCTTCGCCATCCGTAAGGGTGGAAACGGAGCAAGAAGCTCTCGCAAGAATCAAGGCATGGACACCTAATAAGGTGTTTCGGCCGAGCGAGCCGGCGCCTTGTCGCCCTAATCTCATTCTCGTAGAAGAGAAGCAAAATGAGATATTAGCATTGCTAAAAAGGGAGTACTCCCACATAGGCATACGTAGGCATAGGCATACGTAGGCATAGGCATACGTAGGCATAGGCATACGTAGGGGTGCGTGGAAAAGAGCATTGGTGAAGCTTCACGAGGGCCAAGGACATTGGGCTTGGTTCGATAACTTCAAAGCCCTAGAGCAAGAAGGGGAAAGGTGCCCTTTTTTTCTCCAAAACTAAAAAGATTGAGGCTTCGCTTTTTTGTTGTAGGCTCTAGCTATTCTCATCTTCTGAACCCTTATTAGACGATCCAAGGCCAGGTGCGTAGCCTTCAGCTAGCTCTTTTTCTCTATCTATGGTCGATAATCGATCGAAATCTGTGTCGTGTCGTCGAAGATCTCGGTGGGGGCTTAGCTTACAACAAGAACTGGTTGGCTTTTTCTTTTGCCTACTTCAAACTTTCATGATGGATTGGCTTAGCTTAACGATAGAACTCCAACCCCCTTATCCAACTACAACTCT